CAAAGCAATTAGAATTAGGCTCGGTCAACTGGAATGTGTATTATCCATATGGGAAATCTTCCAATTGAGGAGATCCATCGACCTGAGACGAAGAGAAAGGTCTATCTATCTTCTTTAGTTATTCAATGAAACCAATGATTCGTTATTGGAGCAGATAGCAACAACCATTTCAGCGGACATGCGTATTTTCCGATGGATTTACATGGTTTCATTAGTAGAAATTGTTTGATGTAGCGAGTAATAGGCTCTTTCGCCGTTCAAGAATTCTTGTTTAGGCAGTTCATATCATCCACACATAGTTATCTAAGATTTCAATTCTTCCATGTTTCAGCAGTAGCATATTGTTCCATGGAGCTAAGGCCAAAAAGATGGAAGAAACAAGTGTTTCCACGACTCTACCATCCGGCCAATTCTGTTCCACTTCATCCCCTTTTCATGGGCACATATCTTTACGGCTAAGGAATGGGGAATCTTTCTCCTGTTACATGAATCAAATGTTTCATTTCATCCGGGAAAAGCCATCTCTTTCTCAACAATGTCTTTGTCATTTGATCCAATAGCGTTCCGTTAGATAGGAACAGATTTGATAAATACTGATAACTCTCGGATAGAGTATTAGAACGGAAAGATCCATTAGATAATGAACTATTGGTTCTAAACCATCTCTGGCGATGAATCAACAATTCGAAGTGCTTTTCTTGCGTATTCTTGATGAACCAGCGTTTATATATAGATGTAGGAGGATTTGTTTGGGAAGCAATAAGCCCCTTTGACATCTCTTCATCTGCAAAGAATTCTCGACGTGAAAACACAGAGACAGAGGGCTGATCTTTGAATAGGGAAAAGAATGGATCCGCAGGGTCCCAAATGAATTGGCTTGTTCGAAAAAAGCCTTGTTCTTTGGAAGATCTATCTCGTGTCTGGTACTGCATGGTTCCACTCTGCAAGAACTCCGAATCATTCTCTTGAAGCTCATCCTCTTTATGATAAATGATCCATTTGCCCCGAAATGACCCAGTCCAATAGGGAAATCCCAATTCCGTGGGCCTTTCGATACAATCAAATAGATTGCCACAAGGGCGCCATATTCTAGGAGCCCAAACTATGTGATTGAAGAAATCCTCCTCTATCTGTTGCGGATCAAGGGCCCCTTCCCCTTCTTCAAACTCCGATTCGTATTTTTCATATAGAAATCTCTGATCAACGATAGAACAAGATCCATTTTGCATCATATCTAACTGATTCCTTGGTTCGGACCGAAGAAGTAATGTCACTCGATTATTCTCAAACTGACTGCAATATTTTTCTGTCCGTGAGGATCCCGCCAGAGCGCCCTCTACTTCTAATAGTAATAATAGTAATAGGCCATGAACTAGATCAGAATCATTCTCAACGAATCCATAAGAAGTGATCCAATCTTTTTCATCGTGTCTGGATGAAGACCAAAGATCTTGAGCGACCGATCCGGCAGAACAACTCAAAAGATAAAGAAGTATCGTGAATTTCTTCATGCTCGTTCCAAGTTCGAAGTACCATTTGTACAAATAAGAATCCCCTCCCTTACATGATTTCTTCTTCATATAGATAGATATAGGATCTATGGGGCAATTACTTAGAAGTACATTTTGTGTAACAGCCCTTCCTATCTGATAGAAAAGGATCCCATGATCCTGAACCGATCTTATCCGGGATCGAAAATCCCAAGTTTTTCTATGAAGAGCTGATCTAATTGTATTAGTTTCTATAATGGATTTCTTCTGTGTAATACTAATTGATAGGGCCTCATTGATAAGTGCTACAAGATCTCGCGCATTGGAACCCATGGTTATGGACCCGAATCCGTTAGTATGGAACATCTTCTTTTCCAAGTGAAATCCCCTAGTATATGAAAGAATGAAAAAGTGCTTTCGTTGTTGTGGAAGAAGAAGCCTTCGTATCTTAATGCATGTATTTAATTTATTCGGAGCTATTAGAGCGGGATCCACTTTTTGGGGAATATGAGTCGAAGCAATAACAAGAATCTTTCCAGTGGAACATCTTTCACAATCCCTGGAGAGATAGTTCTCTAATAGACCGAGGGATAAGTAATTCGACTCATTCACATGCAGATCATGAATGTTTGGAATCCATATTATGCAAGGAGACATTGCTTTTGCTAATTCGAATTGAAGGGTGATATCAAATCGGTCTATTTTCGGCGTCATATACATAGTTAGCAGCTCCGTATCAATATCAAGGTCATCATCACTATCATCAATATCGTCACTATCATCAATATCGATATCGTCACTATCATCAATATCGATATCATCAATAAGATAACCTTTAGGCTTGTCATCCAGGAACTTGTTCGGAAATACCGTAATGAAAGGAACATAGGAGTTTGTCGCTAGGTATTTGACCAAACAGGATCGTCCAGTTCCTATAGAACCTATCACTAAAATACCTCTAGAAGGGGATAGGGCTAAGCGGAGCGAAAAGGGTTTTCCATGAGGAGATG